CATTTTATTAACTTATTAACAATGAAAAATGGGTAATGAATAACACTATTCCAAGAGTTAGACCCTTCTTTGCTATAGATTCTTTATTCCTAATTGCTGTGCCACAAATCGAAAAAATAGATTGTAAAAATTAGACAAGGAATGAGAATGTTCCTTCGATCTATGATGAAGAAAAAGAAAAAAACGGATCCAACTCCCATTTATCTTACTTACCCTTCGGTTAATTTACTTCAAGAAAAGATAAGAAAATGAAAATTTTCCGAACCTTTTCTTTTTTATTATTTTTTTTTTTATTATTAGTATTAGTTAGGGTTAAGTCTGACGCGAATAATATTCTACAACTAACAATTCATTTATTTTCAAACCGACCCATTTACTATCTATTATTTGATTGACTAATCCTTTATATTGAAATGGGTGAAGGGTCAAATGACTTGGCAATTCCTCATGAGGAGATGAATCCAGAGATTTTTGAATCAGACCTCGGGATTTTTGTTCTGTCTTCGCCGTAATAATATCTCGCGGCTTGCAACGATAACTTGGTATATCTACTATACGGCTGTTAACTAAAATATGTCTATGGTTAACTAATTGGCGGGCTGCAGGAATAGTTGAAGCCATACCCAATCGAAAAAGTATGTTATCCAAACGCATTTCAAGTAATTGTAGTAAAACTCGGCCTGTTGACCCTTTTGCTTTTCCAGCAATACGAACATATTTAAGTAATTGCCGCTCTGTAAGGCCATAATGAAAACGCAACTTTTGCTTTTCTTCTAGACGAATACGATATTGAGATTTTTTCCCCGAACGTGATTGGTTTCTAAGGTCATTTCCGGCCCTAGGCCCTTTATTAGTTAGTCCTGGTAACGCGCCCAGACGGCGTATTTTTTTGAAACGAGGTCCCCGGTAACGCGACATAAAGACTCCTTATGGTTATTTCAAATGAATTTTATTCTTCTTTTGTTCAGTCATTTTTGATTTTTTAACTCTAAACTAAAACGGAACTAAATGAAAGGAAATTTACTCAATCAGCGTACTTGTGTACTCTAATTTGGATAAATATACAGACCCCTTTCGAATGTCTATTATAGGACAAGGAATCCTTTTCCTGACACCTGACAGAGTTAGAGTTGGAAGCTCTTATAGAAATTTATAATTTTTGTATTTGGAAGGGGTGGACGATACCCTTTCAACATTTTTTCAACATTTTTGAATTTCAAAGGGGCATTCTCAATCGTGGAAAAGTTTAATAAATAGGAAAAGCCGGCTATCGGAATCGAACCGATGACCATCGCATTACAAATGCGATGCTCTAACCTCTGAGCTAAGCGGGCTCACATAACATTCATTTTCTATGCATAGGAATTCACTAAAATACCAATCCATTAAAGTATTAGTATCTTTTTTACTAAATATTATTTCTTATCTAATCAGAATCCAATCCTAGATAAAAGAATAGAATATCAAATTTTAACTCAAATTTCACTAACTAAAAATCAAATCAATTTTGAATATTAGAGAACATAACAATTAATAGAATGATCAAAAATTTAGAAGTTGAATTTCTTTATCACGAATAAATTTCTAGTATTATAAATATATAGTATCTAGTATTATCAATATTTCTCAATATAAAATTAGTTCTATTTTTAGATATTCAGTAAAGAAAAGGATATCTTATATTATTAGATATGATAGTCACTCTTTTGAGATAGCTAATGAGATAGCTAAATTACTTCCATTTTTGATTTTTGAATTCAAATGACATTTGATAACATTTGCAATTTAGTACACTTCCATTTTCTAGAGATTTTTTTGAGATTCTTTTTTTATTTTTATATATTATTTCTATTTGATTCTATATTATCTAGGAATGATTCGTTCTAACTAATGAGACATTCTTCCGCTTTCATTCATAAGGATGTAAGTAGTAAATGCGGAAATTAAGACGACAAAAAAATCGACCGTTCAAGTATGCAAAAGGTTCCGGGAAGAGTGGCAGATAAATATATATATATCTTATATATATCAATCTATATTGAATTGTGTATACAGAAATGATAAAATCCTATTTAGTTTTAGTTGGACCAAACCAAATAAGGGTTTCCTAGCGAGGATTGGTAAGAAATCAAAGAGGAGAAAACACTTTTTCGAGATAGGAATCCGTATCTAATCAATTCAGGATCTAATTAACTCAAGGGTTCCAGTAGAAATAAAAGAAAAGGCGGAGCGACCTCACAATAAACTACTAATCTAAAAACAAAAGGAGGGGGATATGGCGAAATTGGTAGACGCTACGGACTTAATTGGATTGAGCCTTGGTATGGAAACCTACTAAGTGCTAATTTTCAAATTCAGAGAAACCTTGGAATTAATAAAAAGGGCAATCCTGAGCCAAATCCTATTTTTCAAAAAAGCAAAAAGAAAAGAACAGCTCAGAAAAAAAAGGATAGGTGCAGAGACTCAACGGAAGCTGTTCTAACAAATGGAGTTGATTGCG